AAGCGCAGATTTTCAAGAAAGAGAATCTTATGATATGCTGGGAATATTTTATGATAATCATCCACGCCTGAAACGTATCTTAATGCCTGAAAGTTGGATAGGCTGGCCTTTACGTAAGGATTATATTGCACCCAATTTTTATGAAATACAAGATGCTCATTGAATAATCAGAAACAAATATTCATTTCTCCAACTCCAGGTATTAAAAGAATATTTGGACGTTTTCTTATAGACCAAACAGAGTAATTGACGTTTCATTCATTAGGTGGGCTAAAAAAAAATTAGAGGGTTCATTGAAATTATCAAATTTTGAAGATACTTTTTTGGATGAGCCGAGCCAATAGGATGAAATTAAAACAGTTCCACATCATGAACTATGTACCGCGCACATCACTTAGAAGGGCTCTCGAAAGTAACATAGGAAGAAATAAAGAAATAGAATATGAAAAATAGAATGAAATAATATTCTATTTGTACTGTATCTAAGATCAATCTTGGCTATTCACGCCCCTCACCTAGACTCTGCTTTTTGGTCTTTCAACTAAACAATTGAAATTTACACTTTCGACTATGTATGAAGTCATAACATTTTTTTTACTGGCGGAGACACGAACAAATAAAAAAGTAAGAAGAAACAAAATGGAATTCGTTTCTTTTGTATACTTTGAAATACAAAAAATACACAATATCCATCGTTTCTTTTACCCGTTTTAGATACATAAAACTTCATTAGTAAGGGGCTCCGACACTTAGATGGATAAGTATGTATCATGATCTATAACTAGAACACTGAATATGTATGTCGACCCATATCAATTAATTTGTAAAATAGATACTTATACAAATTACTCATGTGCCAGGAACCAGATTTGAACTGGTGACACGAGGATTTTCAGTCCTCTGCTCTACCAGCTGAGCTATCCCGACCATTCACGACGCATCATCCTCATTTTATTTTAATATAGGACTTGGGTCTATGTCAATTAAAAAAATTAAAAGATATTACAAAGATATTACAAAGTAATATCCAGGCCCTGGTAGAATTTCTTGTATTTTCAAAAAGGAAACTTTGTAAGTTTCAATACAATACAAATAATACAAATAATGATATGGATTGTTAATTATTTAATTTTATTAAATTATTCAAAGATGCTCATTTGTACACGTATGATATATATCACATACAAGGCTTATGATGTGATAATAAAAAAAATTTCCGCTCAGATCGGTTTGTGAAATAGTAGAGTGAGAATGACTAAGAACTATAAACAATTTTGAGTCACTAACAAAAGGAAAGAAAAGATAAATAATTAGGGAGGCAACCAGTTCTTTTTGGGGATAGAGGGACTTGAACCCTCACGATTTCTAAAATCGACGGATTTTCCTCTTACTATAAATTTCTTTGTTGTCGATATTGACATGTAAAATGGGACTCTATCTTTATTCTTAATCCGATTAAAAAATTCTTCAAAATAAAAAGATTTATCAGACTATGATGGAGTGAATGTTTTGATCAATGAATATTTAATTCTTTTTTTTTCTATTATATTCATAGAAATAGATAGAAAAAAATTATAGAACCAGTTGGAGTCGTCATTAATCATTTTTAATCATTTGGCGATAGTATTTCAGTAAGTATACATCCGTAAGTATACATATGTATATAGGTTTATCTTTCATCTTTTCGGAAGTTTCGATGGAAGGATTCCTTTATGAACACAATGCAGCCAACTCCATTTGTTAGAACAGCTTCCATTGAGTCTCTGCACCTATCCTTTATTTATTCTCGCTTTATGAAACCCTTGTTTGTTTTCATAACACGGGATTTGGCTCAGGATTGCCCATTTTTAATTCCAGGGTTTCTCTGAATTTGAAAGTTATCACTTGGTAGGTTTCCATACCAAGGCTCAATCCAATTAAGTCCGTAGCGTCTACCAATTTCGCCATATCCCCCTTTTTTTGTGATGCGATTAGGATCACACACATCATGATGCCGTTTACTCTTTTTGTTCATTTCCATTTATATTATGATTATGCTAAAACCGTTGAATTCATTAGATATCGATTCCTGTATTGAAAAGTGGTTTCTCCGATTTGATTTCGTATCTATCTTCTTTCATTTTTATTGGAGACCGTAGTTGGTCCAACTAGAAATTCAATATAGATATATATCGCATAACATATATCTATTATATATATATATGTATATTATATATATATGTCCCTATTCCTATCATTTTCAGTGTGCAATTTTGAATACTTGAACGGTCGATTCTTTTTTTTTCCTCTTAGGTTTCCCCTTTCCAAATGAAACCCTAGGAATGTTTTATTATGGTCTGGATTGCCCTTTTCTCTTCATATCCTTTTCTTAGGGCGGATCATAAAAAAAATGACAACGACAAAGGGTAATTTAGTATTTCAAATTTCAGTAATAGCCATATCTAATCGAATAGATATAATTAATCAATTAATCATTCCGTTAATTTACAATTATTTATTA